GATCCATAGGATAAGTATTGTCTATAATGATAGATAAATGAAAAGGCTTCCTGACGATTTTTTATTCATCTACTTGATTTGATATTTTTAAAATAAAATCGATTTTATTTTAAAAATGCCTTAGTTGAACTTGAAAATCCACTCATTGAAACTGAAAAGCAAATTAAGTAAACAATTAAATTGGATTCGTTGGATGGTACCAACAAAATGGAGTGCTAAACCCCGTTCGTTTCGTATTGAATTGAATTAATCGATCACCTTGCTATCGAACATTTATTTTGGATTCAAAATTTTTTGAAAAAGAAATTCGACATATTTTTTATTTTTATTTATTATTATGAGAATCAATCCTACTACTTCTGGTCCTGGAGTTTCCGCGTTTGAAAAAAAGACCCTGGGGCGGATCGCTCAAATCATTGGCCCGGTGCTAGATGTAGCCTTTCCACCGGGCAAGATGCCAAATATTTACAACGCTTTGGTAGTTAAAGGGCGAGATGCTGTTGGACAACAAATTAATGTGACTTGTGAAGTCCAGCAATTATTAGGAAATAATCGAGTTCGAGCTGTAGCTATGAGTGCTACAGATGGTTTAATGAGAGGGATGGAAGTGATTGACACGGGAGCTCCTCTAAGTGTTCCAGTCGGCGGGGCGACTCTAGGACGAATTTTTAACGTGCTTGGAGAACCTGTTGATGATTTAGGTCCTGTAGATACTCGCACAACATCCCCTATTCATAGATCTGCCCCTGCCTTTATACAATTAGATACAAAATTATCCATTTTTGAAACAGGAATTAAAGTAGTAGATCTTTTAGCCCCTTATCGGCGTGGGGGAAAAATAGGACTTTTCGGGGGAGCTGGGGTGGGGAAAACAGTACTAATTATGGAATTAATTAACAACATTGCGAAAGCTCATGGAGGTGTATCCGTATTTGGCGGAGTAGGGGAACGTACTCGTGAAGGAAATGATCTTTACATGGAAATGAAAGAATCTGGAGTAATTAATGAAGAAAATATTGCAGAATCGAAGGTAGCTCTAGTCTATGGTCAGATGAATGAACCACCGGGAGCTCGTATGAGAGTTGGTTTGACTGCCCTAACTATGGCGGAATATTTCCGGGATGTTAATGAACAAGACGTACTTCTATTTATTGATAATATCTTCCGTTTCGTCCAAGCAGGATCAGAGGTATCTGCTTTATTGGGTAGAATGCCTTCCGCTGTGGGTTATCAACCCACTCTTAGTACCGAAATGGGTTCTTTACAAGAAAGAATTACTTCTACCAAAGAAGGATCCATAACTTCCATTCAAGCTGTTTATGTACCTGCGGACGATTTGACTGACCCCGCTCCTGCCACGACATTTGCGCATTTAGATGCTACTACTGTACTATCAAGAGGATTAGCCGCTAAAGGTATCTATCCAGCAGTAGATCCTTTAGATTCAACATCAACTATGCTCCAACCTCAGATTGTTGGTGAAGAACATTATGAAACTGCGCAAAGAGTTAAACAAACTTTACAACGTTACAAAGAACTTCAAGACATTATAGCTATCCTTGGGTTGGACGAATTATCCGAAGAGGATCGCTTAACTGTAGCAAGAGCACGAAAAATCGAGCGCTTCTTATCTCAACCCTTTTTCGTAGCAGAAGTATTTACGGGTTCCCCGGGGAAATACGTCGGTCTAGCAGAAACAATTAGAGGGTTTAAATTGATCCTTTCCGGAGAATTAGATGGTCTCCCTGAACAGGCCTTTTATTTGGTAGGGAACATTGATGAAGCTACAGCGAAGGCTACGACTTTAGAAACGGAGAACAACTTGAAGAAATGACCTTAAATCTTTGTGTACTGACTCCCAATCGAATTGTTTGGGATTCAGAAGTGAAAGAAATCATTTTATCTACCAATAGTGGACAAATTGGCGTATTACCAAATCACGCGCCTATTGCTACGGCTGTCGATATTGGTATTTTGAGAATACGTCTTAACGAACAATGGTTAACGATGGCTCTGATGGGCGGTTTTGCTAGAATAGGCAATAATGAGATTACTATTTTAGTAAATGATGCGGAGAAGGGTAGTGACATTGATCCACAAGAAGCTCAGCAAACTCTTGAAATAGCAGAAGCTAGCTTAAGGAAAGCGGAAGGAAAGAGACAAATAATTGAGGCAAATCTAGCTCTTAGACGAGCTAGAGCCCGAGTAGAGGCTATCACTGTGATTTCGTAACTAGTTAGTGCCTTCCGAATAATCAATAATCATCAAAGGAACTTCTGTATAAACAGAAGTTCTGTTTATACACCCTATTTTTTATTTTTCTAATTTTATAAATAGAATCATAAGTGGAATCGGATTCTAAATACAAGGAAAAATTTTTGAATTCAAAAAAGAAAAAAATGAAATATATAAAGAATGGAAAAAATAAAAAATTAATAAAACAAGATGGATAGAAAAACTTATTAGATACCATTGATTTTGATATCTAATAAGGTCTACCTACTATTGGATTTGAACCAATGACTCCCGCCGTATGAAAGCAATACTCTAACCACTGAGTTAAGTAGGTCTTTTAGAATCACAAAGAGAAAGAAATGGAACTCGTCGCATCGACGGATTATAAATGGAATATCATTTATAAGCAATACCAATCAAACATATCGCACAAATAAGATGTTGCATCATGGAATATTTATCTTGACAAGAGATTGTCGACATGATAAAATATGTATCACAAGCACAAGGGCTATAGCTCAGTTAGGTAGAGCACCTCGTTTACACGCGCGCCAATGTTTTTCAGAGGAGTACATCATGTAATCAAAAGACTTATTGAGAAGGTAATGTCTTACTCCATGACTTTTAGGGAATAAGAGAACAATAGCTTGACAAAGGGGTTCGGTCTAATTTAGGTGCTCTTTTTAGCCGCCAAATAGAACCCATCTTAGATTTCGATTTAAGATATTGATAGGGTGAATACCCAGTTTATTCAATGCTAGGCATAATGAGTATAAGGACCTCCAAAATTCTCTTTTTGTCCTATCCTATGAACTTTAAGGTGTATGAAGTTTCATATTTGATTCTTTATTAAGCAGAAGCGGGGCAATGGAGACTTCATTTAACTTAGGTTGATCTAAGCCAAAAGCAGACCTACGTCAGGGTAGTCCTTCTTTGAAACACTTTGGTAATGCTCTCTGATCGGAATCTAAATAATAAATCAGAGCAGGGGGAGCCATCGTCTTATCTTTCTGTCAAGAGAATTATGGTAGACTAAATGATTAGTTATATCAATTAATGTATCAGTTAATGAAAGAGCCCAATGCAAAAAAATGCATGTTGGGTCTTTGAAGCAGTTCAAATCATTTTTATTACAATAAGTTTGATCTGTTTTACCGAGAAGGTCTACGGTTCGAGTCCGTATAGCCCTAAAAGAAAATGAAAAAAAAAGGGCATTTCAATAGATCCAATCGGTATTTTTTCTAATCTTGACTAAACAAACCAAATTTTCTTCATTATTAATCTACGATTAATTACATATTAATTTTCCTCTCCTACTCTCCGCACGCAATACAATTCCGCAATACAATAAAAGAGTTAGTGATACTTCTTTGCCTTTGGAATACCTATATAACCTTAGTTGATTTTTATAATCAAAATCATTCCATGAACTCGGTTAAAAACACACTTCAACCTAATCTAACAAAAATGGAATCCACTAGTAATAAGTTACATGGGTTTAGGAAGAACTTACTCTGTTTCTATATTTAGTTTAGGAACAGTCGAAGTTTGAAAAATAAAGATCTTTGCTAACTTTCATTGTTAACATTGTCAAATAGGTTTTTCTTGGTATATGTTACTTGATAAAATAAAGCGCAAAACAAAAGAGTTTTTTGCTGTATTAAATCAATAGAAATTCCGAAATCAATAATCAATACTAAATCACTACTCAATAGAAGTTCCTATTCTAATAATAATAATATATATTTATTATTATTAGAATATATATATTTTCAATATTATTTCTATTTTAATATTATTTCTATTTCTATATATATAGAATAGAATATTAGTAGAATAGAAATTATAGAATAATAATTGAAATATTATTGTATAATATAATAATTTATCTAATAAATATCGAATAGATAGGTTTTAATAAATTAATAAATACTTAATAATTTCAATACTTTCAATACTTAAAAAAAAATAGAAAATTAAGAATTCAATTTTGAATTCCTTGTTTTCGATTTTTTTTTCTATTTTAGAGAGAATCCGGAGTGGGGTGAAAAAGCGAGAATAAAGTCTTATCCGTATAAGAGCAATAAGCAATATATTTATACTATATCAAGATCGAAATCAATTTGAAGTAAATAGAAACATTATCGTGAATGAATATTGAAAGGAAACATGTACCACAAACGAGACATGTAACACAGCAACCAAACAAAACGAGTTGGTTCAACAAAAATAAATTGTTAAGAGTTATGAATCAGTTGACAATTAATTCCAATTCGACTCGACTAATCTAGTCTATTTCCCTCATTCATAGGAGTGTACCTATGGTTCTGCTTTACGAATATGATATTTTCTGGACATTTCTAATAATATCAAGCGTTATTCCTATTTTGGCATTTCGAATTTCCGGAGTTTTATCCCCCATTACCAAAGGTCCAGAGAAACTTTCTAGTTATGAATCGGGTATAGAACCAATGGGCGATGCTTGGTTACAATTTCGAATCCGTTATTATATGTTTGCTCTAGTTTTTGTTGTTTTTGATGTTGAAACAGTTTTTCTTTATCCATGGGCAATGAGTTTCGATGTATTAGGAGTATCTGTATTTATAGAAGCTTTCATTTTCGTGCTTATCCTAATTGTTGGTTTAGTTTATGCATGGCGAAAGGGAGCATTAGAATGGTCTTAGCTCTTGAATACTCTGACAATAATAATAAAAATGAAACAAAAAAATCACATTGAGACATTTATGAATTACATTGAGTTTCCT